CTCTTTAACAGATCCCCCGCTAACCCGAGTGAACATTCAAATATCTGTCCCACATTCATTCGTGAGGGGACTCCCAATGGGTTGAATACCATATCAACGGGCGTTCCATCTTGCAAATAGGGCATATCTTGTCTAGACAAAATTTTAGAAATTATACCTTTATTCCCATGCCTTCCAGCTATTTTATCCCCCACTTTGATTTCACGTTTATGTGAAATATATACACGAATCCTTTCTTGATTATAATTGGAACCCCCCTTTCTACGGATCCATCTCACATCAATAACTCGGCCCCTTCCACCTATAGGTAGTCTTAGCGAAGTTTCTTTTGAAGTGGATACCTGAATGCCAAGTATAGCTCGTAATAATCTATCCTCTGGGGCATATGATGATTCATTCGCTGTCTGAGGTGTTAATTTACCTACTAAGATATCACCTGTTTCTATCCAAGATCCCAGCATAACAATTCCATTTCTGTCTAAATTTCGGAGTAAATGAGCCTCTAAATGCGGAATCTCCTTAGTTATTCTTTCAGGACCTTGGCTTGTTACATGAGTCTGAATTTCATATTTCCGGATGTGAAAAGAAGTATAAATATCTTCATAAATCAGACGTTCACTAATTAGTACTGCGTCTTCAAAATTGTAACCTTCCCATGGCATATAAGCTACTAATACATTTTTTCCTAAAGCGAGTTCCCCACCAGCTGTGGCCGCACCACCCGCTAGAATTTGTCCCTTTTTAATATATTTACCCCGCCGAACCTGAGTTTTTTGATGCATAAAAGTATTCTTGTTGGAACGTTGATACATAACTAATGGAATGCTTAGAGTATCCCCATTACTTGAGAAAACGATCTTGTGAGTATCAGTATAAATGATTTTTCCCTTGTGTTCGGCTATAGCTGAAATACCCGAATCTAGAGCCGTTTGGCCTTCCAACCCAGTTCCAACAATGCACTTTTCAGAACGAGAAAGGGGAACTGCTTGGCGCTGCATATTAGAACTCATTAAAGCTCGATTCGCATCATTATGCTCGATAAAAGGAATGAGGGAAGCTCCAATAGAAAAATATTGGAAAGGAAAAATGCTTCTAAGATGAATCTCTTCCCATGCAATAGTCAGGAATTCTTGACGATATCGAGCCGGAACAACCTGTTGTTCTTGAATACCCCGATTCAAGGCCAAAGAATTTCCTGCTGCTACCATATAATATTCATCTCTATTTGGTGATAAATAAACCATCTGTGCCTCTTTTGATCTCTCAGATAATTCATAAAAAGGACTCTCTATAGATCCCCAATAACCAACCTTAACATGAGTAGCTAATGATCCAATAAGTCCAACATTGATTCCTTCGGACGTGTCAATTGGGCAAATACGTCCATAGTGACTCGGGTGGATATCTCGTATCCGAAAACTAGCAGTTCGCCCCGTCAATCCCCCAGGACCCAAATAACTCCATTTTCGCCCATGAACAATTTGTGTCAACGGATTAGTTCGATCCAAAACTTGAGATAAAGGGTGTAGGCCAAAAAACGATTCATAAGTAGTTGTTAATGAAGTTGAAGTTACCAAATTTTGAGGAGTCGGTATCAATTTATGCCTGATTGCTCCACATATAGTTCCTCGAACCGCATTTTCTAAACGAACAAGAGCCAATCCGAATTGATCCTGTAATAGATCTGCGACAGAACGAATACGTTTATTTTTCAAGTGATTCATATCGTCAAGTATACCCATTCCAAATTTCATTTCAATCAAATGATCCACAGCAGCCAATAGATCTTGTGGTAACAAAAATGTATTGTTTTGGGGTATATCAAGATTCAGTCTCCGGTTTATATTTCGTCGACCAATCTTTCCTAATTCACATCTTTGGTAAAAAAATTTCTTTTGTAATTCCTTGCATAAGGACTCAGAAAATACCGGATCTCCCCCTACCCCTACACAAGCAAATTGTTGATAAAACTCCAGAATAGCATTTTCTTTTGACCCAATCTTTTTTTTATCTTTTTCATTCGGGAAAGACAAGAAAATCTCAGGGTAACAAACATTATCTAGAATTTCTCTTATATTCGAACCCATAGCTGATGATAGAACTAGAATAGATATTTTTTGTTTTCTACTTACACGGGCCCATATCCTTGCTTTTCTGTCAATTTCTAATTCTGACCTTCCCCCCCAATCCGATATTATAGTACTGGTATAGACAGAAATTCCGTTATGTTCCAATTCTGAACGGTAGTAAATACCAGGACTTTGCAATATTTGGTTGATCACAATTCGGTATATTCCATTTACTATAGAGGTTCCAAAAGAATTCATTATAGGGATGTTCCCAATAAAAACTGTTTGTTCTTGCATATTTATATCGGTTTTCCAAATTAAGACCGCGGGTACATATAATTCAGAAGAATATGTGAGTGATTCATATACAGCATCTCTTTCTTTTATCAAGGGCTCTACCAATTGATATGTTTCCACAAATAAATTAAATTCAATTTCTTGATCTCTATCTTCAATTTTTGGAAACTTATGAAATTCTTCCGCCAAGCCCTGATTAATGAACCTAAAAAATCCCTCAAATTGTATCTGAATAAATCCAGGTATTGTGGACATTCCTTCATTTCCATTCTGGAGCATCTTAATCTGAAGTTTCCTCTTTATTGAAAAAATCCCATTATTGGCTTAGCTCACTATTCATCGAACCATACCGATCGATCTAGCAATGATGGAATGGGTATTCTGTTTACTGAATCACATAAAATTTTAGCCAACTCTATCCATATATATCATACGTATGAACGGAAGCAAGACAGAGAAATGGAGGGCATTTTTTACGCAAGTTCGAATTTGAGCCAGGTACAAATAGAAAGAAATTAAAATTGATAAAGCATTCCTGGGAAAAAATTATGTCACTTAGGTTGACGGAGTCTTTTATCGGTATCGGATAAGAAAATTGATCCAATTTCTACCCAATTCTTTTATTATGATATTATGATCAGGGTACAAAAAATAAAAAATAAATGAATTTGGGAATCAATCCGCTCTCTATGAATGAGATAAAAACAGAAGAATCAGGAATAGCATAGAGTTTAACTATTTTTAGCACAAACGCTCAAAAAGTAATTCGCAAATCTTTTTTGGTAGTAGAATTTATAAAATACAATTGAATTGCGTACGTAATACTCATAGGAGTAATCTTTAGGAAGTACATACCGGCACATGCCGATATAGCTATCCATATATCGCATCTTTTCTCATAATTGAACTTGGTGCAACATAGGTCAAGTCGCACTCGATCAAAAATCATAATGTCTATTTTCTATTCATTCGGTATCCACGTATAAAAATTCCAGCTCTGTAGTTTACACTGTTCTGGGGTTTACATATACACATATAATATTATATAATATAATATTATAATTATATTATAATTAATATTAAAATATTAATATTTAGAATATAATATTAGAAAATATAATATTAGAATATTATAATTGATTATAATTGTAATTGATAATAATTAGTCGTAAATCAATTGGATTTTTCATCCATTAAGGGAATACAAATGGAATTTGGCGACATGGCCAAGTGGTAAGGCGGGGGACTGCAAATCCTTTATCCCCAGTTCAAATCTGGGTGTCGCCTGATCAACAAAAAAAGACTTGGAAGTTTTTAATCCTGCTGATCGAACTTGACAAATTCTTGCCCCGCAAAAGCATAGGCAAGGGACTAGATCTGTCGATACTTGATTTTGAGAACCCGTAGGTCCTATAAAAGACTGTCATCTTTTTTATAAAAATTTATAAAAATCTGGTTTCTGAGTGTGGCTCAAACAGATAACAATAAATCTGAAGCAATCCAATCTTATTAATGCATTGGTTTGGGCTATTCTGAATTGAACCAAATAAAAGAAATAATGATAATTCATTCTATTCTGGGCATCAGAACTATGAAAATAAGAAGTCGTAAATCTTGGTATCCAAGGATTCCTAAGAGACACTCCATTTTGGTTCCTAAGGTTAAAGATGTGGAAAGAACTGAGCGAGGATACTTTGTATCCAAACTCAGGATAGGCTCTGAGTGCTCAGAAATGAAATAAAAATGGTTATTCTTCTTTTCTTATTTTTTTTTTTTCTTCTATTTCATTATCTATCTTATATTTTCATTATCTATCTTATATATCTTATATATATATATAATATAAATATAATAATAATAAATATAATAATAATATAATATAAATAATAATAATATAATATAAATAATAATAATATAATATAATAATATAATAATAATATATATTTAATTTTATATTTTTTTTATATATTTTTATATTTTATTTTATTCTTTCCAATTTTCCAATTCTTTCAATTTCAATAGAATCTATTGACTAAGAAATAAAGGACCTTTTTACGAGTGGATTCGTAAAATTGTTTCATCACTAGCCGTAAGTAAGAATCCTATTTTGACTCTGCACCATTGATTCCACTATAATTATGAATTAATAATGGAATAAATACTTCATTTCATAGAGATAAGGGACATCATTCACATGGATATAGTAAGTCTCGCTTGGGCTGCTTTAATGGTAGTGTTTACATTTTCTCTTTCACTTGTAGTATGGGGAAGGAGTGGGCTTTAGAGCTAGGAATATTAATATTACTAATTTAGTACTTTACTGAATAATATAATTCTATCAATTGTGATCGTTTTGCCAAAGCTGAAAAAAAAATACCTTGACTTAGTTTAGTTTATCTATATTCGTTTAATTCTAAATATTAGTAAATATTATAATTAGATAATTATATATTTTTTATATTATTATTTATTATATTATTTATTATATTTATATTATATATTATATTATATATTATTATTATATTATAAATATTAAATTATATTATAAATATTAAAATATTAATTAAATATTAATTATTTAATAATTATTTAATTATTAATATTTTTTTTATATTATATAATTTTATAATTTAG